CCCAATTCTCCTTTTGGGGTTTCGACTCTTACATAAAGTTCTTGCTGTGATAATTCAAAAGTCGGAGAAGGTTTCTTACTAATGAATCGATAATCAAAATCATTCCATTCGGGATCCCTTACTCTATCAAAGCGTCGGATTTCTAAATTCTCATAGGGCCCCCCTGGAATTCCTTCTAGAGCCTGTTGAATAATTTTTATAGATTCTGTCATTTCGCTGATTCGTACTAAATAACGAGCTAACGAATCCCCTTCTTTTTGCCATTGTACTTCCCAATCAAATTCGTCGTAACACTCATAATGATCAACTTTACGAAGATCCCATTGTATTCCGGAAGCTCGTAGCATTGGTCCTGATAAACCCCAATTTATTGCTTCTTCTCCGCCAATAATGCCTACTCCTTCAACTCGTTCTAAAAAAATAGGATTCTGTGTAATAAGCTTTTGATATTCAGCAACCCCTGTTAAAAAATAATCGCAAAAATCTAAACATTTATCTATCCATCCATGAGGTAGATCAGCAGCTACTCCTCCGAGACGAAAATAATTATGCATCATTCGCATACCGGTGGCAGCTTCGAATAGGTCATATATCAATTCTCGTTCTCGAAAAATATAGAAGAAGGGGGTCTGTGCCCCAATATCTGCCATAAAAGGGCCAAGCCATAATAAATGCGAAGCTATACGACTCAACTCCAACATAATGACTCTGATGTAGCTCGCCCTTTTAGGTACTTGAATATTGCCTAACTGCTCTGGTGCATTTACAGTTATTGCTTCTGTGAACATAGTAGCTAAATAATCCCAACGTGTTACATAAGGCAAATATTGTATAATTGTTCGGTTTTCTGCAATTTTTTCCATTCCTCTGTGTAAATAACCCAATATTGGTTCGCAGTCAATAACATCTTCACCATCTAGAGTAACGATGAGTCGAAGAACACCATGCATTGATGGGTGGTGAGGACCCATATTGACTATCATGAGGTCTTTTCTTGTAGCTGGTGCAGTCATAGGTTTTTCCCCATTCATTCTTCCATGAATTGCTGAAAGTGAAAAAAAAAAGAAGTTCATCAAAATTTAAACGATCAAAAAGATTCTTCAAATTAACGAGTTTTTATCTCTCGAATATCCAACTGACCAATTATTTCTTTATAACGTACTCTATTTTTTTTTGACAAATAAGCCAATAGCCGTTGACGTTTTCCCAGAATTTTCCGTAGACCTCTTTGAGATAAATAGTCTTTTTTGTGCAATTCCAAATGTGAAGTAAGTCTCCGTATCTTATTGGTAAAACTGACTACTTGAAATTCAACAGACCCCCTGTTTTCTTTCTTTTCTTCTTGTGAAGTAACGGAAATGAATGAATTTTTGACCATAAAAGAATTTCCTCCTCCTTTTTTTACTTTACAGATATGTAATTTTATCGATCAGAAATAATAATGCCAGTAATTTGAATGTGATATACATAATGATCTTAATTTCTTTATCGACTCCTAATTTTATCAATTAAAATGAATTAATCAAATTGGATTCGAATAGGGATACAAAAGGATGGTACGTTTTTGCATTCACAAAAGCGAATAATTTATATTTAAACCGAAAATGAAGAAGATTTTGTTGATTCAATTCACTTTTTATCTAATTGATACTTTATTGATGTATATTAGAATGGGATGTAAGACAAGGTATGTGTACATCTGTTTACTTTCATATACCATATACGGTATAGGATATATAGGAAAAATACGGTATTACCATTAACCAATTTTCAATCGTGGATACATACGTAGTCTTAACATATTGATACGACTGCCATTATTCGTATCAAACCAATAGCGATTCATACAAGCTAAATCTTCTAATCGATAATTCGGCCAAAGAAAGAACTTTAATTGAATTAATTCATTTTTATCACTATCAAGATGTTTACTTTCATCCAAAAATGGACTCCAGTTTTTTACGTTGTTCTCGTTACAAAATACCGGATTTCTATTCACACCATTTTTATTCGTTGAACTGAAACAAATTAAAATTCTCAATTCTCTACGACGTCTAGATGATAAAATATTTTCAGGAACAAGTAAATTCGAATGATTTTTATCTCTATTTCCAGTCATTCTTTGATGTTTTGAAATAGATTCATCAAAATTCTTCTTATCAACATATCCTCGTTCTCGATATCTTTGATTAATTTGGCGTTTACTCTTATGAACCAATGAAATACCTATGGTTTGATACATAATAAATTGTCCATCATTTTTTACAGACAGACGAACCGATTCGATAATCAATATCCCTTTTTTCATCAATTCTGTAAGAGGTAAATTCTTCTGAATCAGCATTATATTCAGACTCATTTCTCTTCTTTGAATAGCGGATATAGTAATTTTTCTTGGGTTTCTCAGTCTAAGCAGGAGACAATATACCTTAATATTATTGATCATTCTTTGATTCAAAGCATCGTCCCATCTCAATTGAAAAAGCAAATATCGTTTCAGGAAGAAATTTAGTTCTGCTTCCGTGTTGCTCTTGTATTGTTTTTTCGTTTTACGTTTTTTCATGTCTGATCGCGCATAATCTTCTTCAATATCTTTTTGTTGGTTTGAGAGAAGGGATCCAAGATTTCTTTGGTTTTGTGCATCTGAACCACGATCTCGTCGATCTGCGGGTTCTTTTTCTTCTTGATTTCGATTCTTTAATTCAAAAGATTTTTTTTCTTCATTCGATGGTATAAAAAAATTCCCTTTTGGCTTTCCATTGACGTTTTTATTTTCACTAACATTTTCATTTATATTCAAATTTAAAAGAAGTAATTTTCTTGGTATAATCCATGGTTTCATTTTATATGCATTATAAAGTAGCACAAATTCGGGGAAGAACCAAAGTTCCAGATTGGATATAGGACAATTTAGTATTTCTTCATTCATTCCCATCCAATCAAAAAAGATTTTTTTATGATTGGGTGGATTGATTTCTAGATCTTGATGAATTGTAAGATAAAAAAGACCTTTCTTATCAATTTTATCAATTATTGGGTAATTATTAGTTCCAATCTTAGTTTTTTTATTACTGTTGGAATCGATCTTGATCCAGGCCTCAATATTTACTTTTTTTCTAAGACAAAACTTGAGAATTTTCCAATCAAAATATTTTCTATCTGGATTTTTTTCCATATACATAATATCACCTCTTCCTAGATAATTATTGATAGGAATACCCCCCCATTTATCAACTAATTTGCCTTTAGGTGTGTTGTAATTATAAGAAATCTTTTGATTCGTAGTTACTTGTAATGGTGATCCATAAACAGAAATATATGAGTTCCTCTTAGTTTCATAATTAATAGATTGATATGATAAAAGATCATATTTAAAGTATTTTTGAAAATTATCTTTTTGATTCGATAATGAATATACTTCAGAATTTTTTTGTTTTTTGTAATAAAGTAATTGGTTTTTTTCATATGAATTCCATTTCTTTAAATCTTTCTTTTGAGCTGTACGACATTGATTGACTCTATTTCGCCATTTTTGTGGGATTAATCTAGACCATCTAATCTGAGATAAATCGTATTGATAATGACCTCTTAACCAGTTTTTCCATTGATTCGCTCCATAACTCCGAAATTTCTTATATCTTAATTCAGAATGAATTATTCCTTGTGTTCCAAAAGAATCCTTTATCTCAGTCTTAAGAAAAAAAGATGTTCCGTGATATTGAAGAACAGATCTTAATTTATCCAAGTGGGTTTGGGATAAATTGTAAAATACATATGCTTGTGACAAGGCGGATAAGTCACAAAAAATCGGTGAATTCCTTTTACTATTACTAATATTATAAAGTGACTTTTTTATAGTCGAAATAAAGTTAATTGTATTTTGATTTGTTTTATTAATTCTTTCTTGATTTGTTTCATTAGTGTAAATGTATTTATCAATCATTTTTTTTGTTGATTCAAGAAAAAGTTGTATATTGATTTGGGGAATATTAATGATACACCGAAAGACATCTATGTAGATTCTTTCAATGAAAATTTTTATAAAATAATGTAATTTACTGATTAATCGAGCATTTCTTCTTTTTAATATTTGCCAAATATTTTTTAGTGATTCTAGTCTTTTGGCATTATAAGTTGTTTTGTTAGAATTAATATTTATTCCTGGAGTTACTTTTTTTTTGTCGTTTGTAATTTTTTCTATTTGATTTCTAATTGTGCGTGTTCTATCAGTCAGATCCTTCAGTTTTTTTTCTGTCAGGGAATAATTTGTCCAATCTGTAGATCGAATTTGATTAAACGATTCATGAATTATCTGATTGTTGATTATCGAATCTTTTTCTTTTTTAGTTTCACTTAATTCATATACTTCTCTCAATCTAAATAACAGAATTTGATTTACTTTTGAAAGTACTTTTCTTATTCTTTTTATAAATAGAACACTTTTGATGACCCAATTTTTTGTTTCTTTTGAGACTGTTAGAAAAAAGTTTGTTCTTCCCTTTAAAACTCTTAAAACTAGAAAATATTTCTTTTTCAATTTTTTAATTTTTTTTTTGAGTTCTTTAAAAATGGGCTCAAAAAAAGAAGGTCTTTTTCGGGGAGAACCAAAAGGAAGTTCAGCTTCCATTCCCCAAACCGTTAAAAAACAAAAATCATCTTTTTTTTTTATTTTTTTCATTAGATCTCTATGAGAGGTTTGCAGCTTAGATCTGTGCCAAGGTTTCAGACAGAAAGGAAATAGGATTTTTATCTGAATACCGTCTGTTAACCAATTTTTCGGAAATTCGGTTTCTGATAATTGAACACCATTATAGGTACATTTAACATGCATTTCTCTATTCCATTCCTGTAAATCCTTAGACCATTCAGGAAGTTGCAATAATAACATACGACCCATATTTTTAGCTACTATCAATAAAGGTAAAATAATATATTTTCTAAGAATCGATTGAGTTATTAACATAGAGCCTCTTATTACTTGTGCAAATGGAATGGTATCC